ATGTCTCCAAAGGTTCCAGAACTTGTCGGACGAACCAATCCTCATCACTCGAATTCACTAGGGGTAGGTCTAAGTCTTCATTCATTCCCATCCAATTCAAATAACTGTCTTTGTCTTTTTTTTGATTGGTGGGCGGCTCGATTGGTGCTTGTATCGGAATCATATATCTAAACGGAAGTGATGGAACTGATGGATAAGGCTCCAGCCAAATCTCATCACCTTTCTTATCCCTCAAAAAGCTATCTATCGCGGCCACTAAATCGACTCCAAAAATGTCTTCCACCGAATAAGAAGGCTCTCGCTTAAGTGGATCATTCAGATAATACTTGACAAACATCCCCTCTGGTATACCACATAATTCGTCTTTCTGTTTAGAAATATAGGAGTCCTTCTTAGTTTCAGACGAAATAAATTTATATGCTAAAAGATCATATCTATAGTTTTTTTCCAACTTATTTTTTTGTTTTTTTAATGAATCTACATTTTGTTCTTTCTTTTTAGGCCTATTTTGTTCTTTCTTTTTAGGCCTATTTTGTTCTTTCTTTTTAGGCCTATGGCGATTGAAATAATTGAAATCTTTCAAATATTTCAAATTGAAATATTTCAAATATTTCTTGAAATATTGCAATCGCTTTCTCTCTTTTAATTTAGCTTTTAATCGAGACCATCTCCACTTAGATAAAGTGTAGTGAGAATGACCTCTTAACCAGTTTTTCCATGGATTCGTTCGAAAATTTCGAAGTTTCTTATTCTTTAATTCGGAATGAAAGATTCCTTGTCTTTCAAAAGATTCCTTTATCTCAGTCTTCAGAAAAAAAGACGTTCCGCGATATTGAAGAACAGATCTTAACTTATCACTAACTTGGCTTTGTGATAATTTGTAAAATACATATGCTTGTGACAGGGAAGATAAATCTGGCGAGACAAATAATTTCAGAAAATCCTTACTCAAACTAATTCTTTTTTTCTTTTTTTCAGTATTGTAAATGTCTTTACCCAAAATTTTGTTTATGAAATGTATTCTAATTATATTAATGGTACATAGAACGATATCTAGGCATATTTGGTATATTTTTTCAATCAAACATTTTTGAAAATAATTCAATTTATTTATTAATCGAACCTTTCTTCTTTTGAAAATTTTCAAAATATTTTTTGGTGATTCTCCATTTTTATTTAGTCCGGGAGTTACTTTTATTTTTTCATTTCTAATTATTTCGATTTGATTTTTTATTGTGTTTGTTTTATCAATCAGATTTTTTATTTGTTCTTCCGAATTTGGCAAAGCTGAGTCCTGAATTATCTCATTGCTGATTATAGAATCTTTTTCTTTTTTAGTTTCACTCGATTCATCTACTTTTTTGGAACGTTCTTTTCTTTGTCTTGTTAGAACTAGAACCCTTTTGTTAAGCCGTTTGACAAATTTTATTATAACCTTGATACATTTTATTATAACCTTGATACATTTTCTTAGAACCTTGATACATTTTCTTAGAACTACAAAATAGATCTTTGACCTTCTTAGGAAGATCCAAAAGTTTTCACCTATTGGCTTTAGTTCGTCAAAAATGGGCGAAAAAAAACGTTCAAAGGACCGTTCCTCTACCGGATCACCAAACGGATAGTCAGTTAGTCCCCACCATAAAGGCATTATATAAAGATCGCCAAAGTCGTCCTTGATTGACTTTGCGGGATCATCCGGTGTGTGCCAAGCTTTCAAAGAAAAAGGATTTATAACTTTGATCTGAAAACCGTCCTCGAACCAATACTCCGGCCAATTAGTCCACGGTGTTCCCTCGGGTAGAAGACCACCGTCATGGGTGGCTAGTAGATAAACCTCGCGTTGCCAGTCCTCGAAATCCTCAGACCACTCGGGCTTTTGCACTAATAAGAAACGTAAACTATTTTTCAGTATTATCAATAAAGGCAATCTAACAAATTTTCTCAAATTTACTTGCAAAATTAAGAAACAAGTTCGTATTCCGAGCCCATTGTCAATGTGAGTCTCCCATTCGTCGATTGCATCCCACTGTTTAAGTTCTTTAGTTTCCGACGATAGACTCCTCTTCTCTTGCTTCATCTCTCGATTTCTCCACATCGGGAGTTTTAGGAGTTTTAGGGCTTTTCTGCTTGCACTTGTTATCCTTCTTTTTAGTCTTTCCCTTTCTTTCCTTTCTTTCCTTTTTTTCCTTTCTTTCCTTTCTTTCCTTTTTTTCCTTTCTTTCCTTTTTTTCCTTTCTTTCCTTTCTTTCCTTTCTTTTTCGTCTATCTTCCTTTCTTTCCCTTTTTTCCCTTTTTTCCTTTTTTTCCTTTCTTTCCTTTTTTTCCTTTTTTCCCTTTCTTTCCTTTCTTTCCTTTCTTTTTCGTCTATCTTCCTTTTTGTTTTTGCAAGGGGGCCTTTTTTGCTTATTTTGCTTTTAAACCTATCTATAAAATTTTTAATTTTAAACCTATCTATCAATTTTTTAACAAGGACCTTCACCTCGCTAAACCTGAAATAAATATCCAGTCGACTTGTAGCAAAGTCATAAAAAAGAGGGGAATGAAAAAAAGGTTCAATCCATCTTAAAGAAATGCGTTTACGCCGTAGGGGGCGCATAGAACCTTTGATTAGACCCGGACGATAATTGTCCCGGTTCGAAAACTCATATGTATAGCGACTCTCTTTCTCCTCTTTCTTAGACAGCTTCTGAAAAAGTTTATCGGTCTTCAGAATAGCATTCGCAATCTCCTCATCAGTTTCTTGAGTCTTATCCTTTTTTTGAGTCTTATCATTTTTTTGAGTCTTTTCATCAATCTCATTATCCGTTTTTTGAGTCTTTTCATCAATCTCATTATCCGTTTTTTGAGTCTTTTCATCAATCTCATTATCCGTTTTTTGAGTCTTTTCATCAATCTCATTATCCGTTTTTTGAGTCTTTTCATCAATCTCATTATCCGTTTTTTGAGTCTTTTCATCAATCTCATTATCCGTTTTTTGAGTCTTTTCATCAATCTCATTATCCGTTTTTTGAGTCTTTTCATCAATCTCATTATCCGTTTTTTGAGTCTTTTCATTTTTTTGAGTACGTTTCTTCTTCTTCTCCATCATGCTTTCCTTAGTCTCTTCAATCAGTTCTTTAAATTGGTATGAGAAAATCTCATAGTCATGTTCGTTGTCCTTGCTCTTCTGCTCCACCTTCCTAGGAATGGTTAGAGTATTCATTTTTAGCTCCTTCTGCAGCTCGCTGACTAATAGAAAGCGCCATCGAGGGACTTTTTTACGAATTTTTTCCTTCAAAAGAGATTTTTGAAGCCGACTGTACTGTCTTAGCCTCTTCTCGTTTTTTTTTCGCTCTTTCCAATCAACTCTTCCGTCCCTTTTACCATGAAATAATTTGGCCAAAGGATTAGAAAAAATATTTCTTTTTTCTAGTCGTTTTCGTTTTTTTCTTTCTAGTAGCCCGAACGTTCTCAGTTCATATTTTGGGGAATGGGGAAGGCAACCTGGAAGAAGGGTATCAATCATGCGATTTATATCAACGAGTTTTATAACTCTAGGTAGGGAAGGTTGAATAATATCTCTTTCACGAGATTGAGAAGTTTCCCCGTTTTTTCTTCGACTAGATTGAGAAGTTTCCCCTTTTTTTCTTCGACTAGATTGAGAAGTTTCCCCTTTTTTTCTTCTACGAGATTTTAAAATTTTACTATTTTTTCTCCTACTAGCTTGATATTTTAAATATTTCCCATATAAACGCCTTGAAATCTTTTTTCTTCTCCGAGTTTGATATCTTTTCTTAAATGCATTCTTGAGGGACTTAAAAAAGTTAAGAACTGGATTCATTGGGATTAGACTACTTTCGACTGGAATAACACTGTTAGTAGTTTTGCCTAGTGGAATCGGTTCGCTTGTTTCGATTGGAGGAGGGGCAGCAACCTCGGGGTTGGTCAAGTTCCTAGTGGACGGCACCTCTTTGATTCTTCCACGATGGGGCCCATTCAAAAAAGGATCATACTTTGTTGGTAGGCAGGTTTTGAGAGTTTGATCAGTACAAACCCGAGTCCTTTTGTCGAGTATATCTCGAAAAAGAAATCCCGTGTCTAGAGCCTCAATTCTCTTTTTTAACTCATTATTGAAGTTTTTTGTTTTTTCTTTGTTATTTTCAAGCCAATTTTTGTCTAGTTCATCAAAGGAGGGTCTTTCTACTGTGGATGAAGATATCCGGATCTTTTTCATCATTTCCTTGAAAAAAGACAAAGCAGGAAGATATGTAAAAGCTATTCTTTCTTTTCCATCGCTTCGGCATGTATCAAAAAAATATTGGGAGACGCGCTCTTGTACAGCCGCCACAAATAACTGATTTCTTATGTATCGTAATGGACGATCCCATCGGTTAGGCTCGAAAAATGACAGCGCAGTTGTTTCAAACGACGAGTCGCTTTCATCGAATCTGCCTTCCACTTCAACTTCATTCAGATCCACATCCCGATCCACTCCCCAGAACCTCGAACGGGTAGGTTTCCATTTTTCTAATTCCCTTTGTTTTATTTTGTTTTTCGTCATCGGATTATTCACCAACCCGATGAAAGCGTAAGCCTTTTCTATTTGTCTCTTTAGATCGGAGCGTTGGAATGTTTTTGCGACGCTGCTCTCGAATTTATGCGTTATTATGGGTATCGGCATTCGAGATGCATAGACGACCCAGGTAATATATAAGAAAATAGTAATTACCCGACCAGTATTGCGCATCAACTCGATTAACACCAAGTACTGGACTTCGGACACAAACCACTCACAGTCTCGCACAAGTGCCGTAAAGTCGTCCCCAAGGTGTTTAGCAAGGTACTCATAAATCTTCTTACTAGACTTATTACAGTAGTGAAGAAATTCTGACACACGTTGGGCCAAAAAGGCCATAAATTTTTCCCCAAGGTACTTAGTAATGGACTTTTGAAATTTTGACACAAGTTGCTTCTGAGCGCTCCTCAAACGATATTTGTATATCCAGGCGAATAATCTTTGCAAGACTAAAAGTAAACAAATTTGACCAATTGACCAACCAACAAAATTACCCGTTAGAAAATCCAGCTTGTTCTTGCATCGAAACAGATAAATGTGGCCTAATCTGGCTAACAGTGAACTTGGTAAAATAATCTGGTTGGATAATTGAAAAATGAAACTATTCAGGAAAATGCTGAAAGCGCTACTGCTACTTATACTGAAAGAAGGGTGAAAATTGTCAAACAAAAAATAAATCAAAAGATAGGGTACAAAGAAAGCCGTTATTGCATGCGGTATACACAATAATCGATGGAGAGGCGCATTATAGATCGATAGGAACCTCACGAGCTGTCCCAGAATCAAACCAGTTATTGCTGCTCCCTTCTTCTCAGGCTCTTCGACGAGAAGGAAAAAATAAGAAGGTCTAATCGAGAATGCAGTTAACAGCCCAAAATATAGGCCCACGACAACTGCCGAATTCAGTATCTTTATGAAAACTGTGAATAAAGTCATAGTTTGTTCCCCCTTTAAAAAATAATTATTTTGTTGTTTTCTTTTCCAATTCCAATTGTACTAGACAATTTGGAAGTCAGCGGATAGTTATCGATAACCTTAGAGAATGAAAAATCATGCTTTTCTAGATATATTTGAACAAAATTTCTAAGGAAAATTGTGCTCTTACTATAGGATATTTTTCTAGTTTTACATAATCTACAAGATAGGTATTTCTTCATAGTTTCCTTCTAGTTATTTCTTCCTATTTCCCTCTTCGTAGTCTATTAATAACAAAACGGGTTTCCAATGGACAAAGTCAAAATTCCAACGGCTTTGGCTAATATAACCTTCCCGACCACGATTTTTTCTTTTTTCTAGGCATTTCACCTCGAAATACGAAATTTTCTTCTAATCTGTATTAAAACTAAAAAATAAAAATTCGAAAGAAATAGTGGATTCCATCGTTTCTATGGTTACTTCTTAAACGGTGAGGTCTTCTCTATACACCGGAGCCTTTCACTTTATTTAATGAATGTTGTTGGTAACTTGTATAGTTCACATTCTTTGGCTCTACCCATGAATTTTCCAGTAACTAGGCCTTTCACAACGAGATCTACATATACAGTAACGGTATTTAATTATGAGGATTGGCTGGGTAGCTGACCCTCTTAGTCCGTTCTTGCAAAAGGGCGGTCTGTTTTTCAATTTTAACCAAGATTTCCTCCGCTTAATGGATAACCATTTGCTACCAATGGAGAATTCTTTAATTTTTTTTGATTGGATTTACACCAATGGAAACCATAAATTTCATACACAATGAAAGGCATAGGATCAATGATACTGCAAAATTTTTCTCTTTCCTTTGTTCTAGCTGATGATCTGAACGAGTCGCACATACACCCTAGTACACGTTCCTCGACGTTGAGGGCATCTCTTAAGAGCGGGGGATTTTGTGACATTTCTGATTGGCTGTCTTGTTTTTCTAATAAGTTGGTTAATAGTTGGCATGTTGAATCATATACGTAATAGTATGGTTTAGATTGATCCTAACCGGATTCCTCCTATAGCGGAGTCCTCTTATTAAAGGCGGTCGGTAGGGGTAATCTCAAATCATGGATTTACTAGACCTCCCAGTCATCCGCTATCGAATCAACAATTCCATAAGTTCGGGCCTCTGTTGGTGTCATATAAGTATGTCTTTTCAGGTCGGCGATTCCCATCGATAGAGACCTGCGCGATCTTTGTGCATAATGGTCAAAGATATTCACTAATGTATGGAATAAATAAATAAACGACGTCATCTTTTATAAAAGAAAGAAAGATAAAAGAATAAGAAGAAAATGTTTCTCAAAAAGTACTTACCTAAGTTTCGATTTTTGCAAACTAAAAATGGGTCATAGTTTCATTTTTCTCAAAAAGCACTTACCTAAGTTTCGATTTTTGCAAACTAAAAAGAGGAGTCTATCATTATAGAAAATGGTTTGTTAGTGTCTTTGTATACAGAATATTCTTTGATCTATTCGTCAGCCAATTCTCAAAAATTTAGGTTCGTTTCCATTTTCCCTCCGGGGGTCATAATAAAAGAAAGAGTTAATCATACACAGTAGGATACACCAAATGAAATTCGGCGATGCAAAAGTTTTCGCAAGCGTTCTTGGTCGAAAAATGTGAATGAAATATCCCACTGAATTCAATTCCTTATACCAAATGACTTCTAAAAAAAAGAGATTCACTAATGTATGGAATAAATAAAGGACGTCATCTTTTGAGAAGGCAAAGAATTTTTGACCTTCGTCGAAAAGGAATCTTCGTCGAAACTGAATCTGCTTCTTCTTCGAAAGAGCTTAGAACCCTTAGAAAAGACAGTAGGGTCTTCTAAAAGTCCTTCCGAAAGTGGAAGCAAAAATAGCTTTCAACCTCTTATTCAGTTTGAAAGACAGATTTGCAAATAGAACAGTGCGCACAGCGCAAAGGTTCGTCATTCCCTCTATTGCGATACTTCCGAAGACTCAACTAAATTCGCGGGGCCACTTCGGTAACGAAGGACTGAACGTATTCTATAAATGGGCGACCGGCTGAATCGACTTCGGCGAATTCTGAGATTAGCAGCTCGAACAAAATTGGGAAAGTGCAGCCATTGTAAGCCCTAGTTTGAAGTCATAGAAATCTATCTTCTAAAGACATTGGGGAAGATCGTCTCTCGTTTAGAATCCTGAGTAGATAATGATTAGTCAGGTGCCCTATTCTTATTGCGTATAGCCTAATCACCAATTGGTTAATGTATGTAATAAATAAATACACCACGTCATCTTTTATTCGAAAGGCTTCTTCAGCTTTACCCAATTATATGCTTGACTATAATTCCCGGGAGTAAGTGCTATAGCCTGTTTCCAATACCCAGGCGATGGATCGAACCAAGCCTCAGCAATTTCAGAATCTCCCTGTGGAATGGCCTGTTCTCCCCGGTCAGTAGGGGTAATCTCAAATCATGGATTTAGTAGACCTCCCAGTCAGCCGCTATAGAATCAACAATTCCATAAGTTCGGGCCTCTGTTGGTGTCATATAAGTATGTCTTTTCAGGTCGGCGACTACCATCGCTATAGACCTGCGCGATCTTTGTGCATAATGTCCTATGACGTAGTTACGTAATTTTGTCACTTCTTCTCCGTCCAGGCCTACGTCAATCGGGATGCGATTCTTTGCAAAAACACATTTTGGTTGATGAATCATTACCCTGATGATATAATAAAAGGTTCTTCTAGTTCGCCTGATAAAGGGAAGATAAAAGAAAGAAAGATAAAAGAATAAGAAGAAAAAAGATAGAATTGAACAACCGTACAGGCATCTTTTGTGCATTGCATACGGCTCTACAATCAAATTGATCCTTACCCTCTATCAAAGAAAGATAAAAATAGGATCTATTAGACCTCGATCAGTAAATGATCAAATTACCACCCTTCCTTTCGTGGGAGTTCAAAACTACTATGATGGCTCCGTTGCTTTATATATGGATTTCTTTTTTTGTCTATGATTAAGCAATCCCAAAGTTGCTTTTTTATTTGATTAAATAAACTAAGGAAAAAAGAATCTTTTTTTTTTTTTTTTTTTTTCACTCGTTCATAACATAAATATTGTTACTAGATCTCCGGTGGGAAAGCAAAAAAGTTTGTGACGCTGAACTGGACTCCCGATAGATAAGAAAAATCATAAATACCTTTTATCTCATACTACTCTCTCGATACATAATCTAATGCTTTGAAAAAACAATCAAAAACTTTCATATATCGAATTCAAAGTGCCATGCTATTATTACTTATATTACTTACTATTCATATTTCATATGGCGAAGGCATAGTCTTCTTTTTTCTCTGAAATAAAACCTCATTGGCGCCAAACGTGAGGGAATGCTAGACGTTTGGTTTGTGCTCCTCCGGACAGGATGAAAGCGGCCATTGAAGCGGCTACTCCCATGCCTAGTGTATGTACATCTGGTCGCACCAGTCGGCTAACATCATGCACAGATATTCCATACACTAGTGATCCACCAGGAGAGTTGATAAATAAAAATTGTTCTTTGGTATTATCCTCTATATTGAGAAATACCATAAGACCCACAAGTGTATTCGCGAGCTCCTTATCCAGCTCTTTGAATAAAAAAAGTGCTCTGTCTCGATAAAGTCGTTCGATTAGGGTCAAATTCTATTCCTTAGGAACCGTACAGGCGCCTTTTGACGCATACGGTTCCAAAATTTTGCGAAAAAAATCAATGTATAGATTCCAATCCCCTTTCGGATTTCATAGAATGCTCTTTCGGACTTCTCATTTTGATTCGATTTTCAATAAAGACGAGTAAAGAATTAATGAAACTTATCGAATTCACTTTTCATTGATATAGTCTTTCATCGAGATCCAATTCAAATCACGATGTCATTTGCTTGTTCCTAAATGGACCTCGTTAATCTGAATCTTTTTAGGTTTATACTCTACTCCGGGTAAAGATCCACCCGCTTTTGATTTGCACATATAGAACAAATACTCCCATTACCACTTCTTTTTTCTCAATTCAGGCATTTCGGCAAATATTCCAGGTCTTCATGCATATTACTCGATTGATTAACAGAACAGTTTCAGATCATTTCTATTTACAAATAAGATTTCTTTCTAACTAGGAATCCGTTTATGATATAAGGAGTAATGGTAGATAGATTACCAATTGGTTTTTTTAAACGGAGCCTGGATACTTCAATTTATTCGTCCAACCAAGCCAACCATAAATTATTCGAACGGCTAATAGTAATTTGAATGCCCCTAAAAAATGTATCTAATTGGACTTCACGCTCCAAATTTTGGATGATTCAATTAATCTTTCTTGGGCGAAATAGAGGATCTCTCAATCGGGGAGAGAACGGGGAAATCCCATATGAGCCAATATATCTGACAAGTCGCACTATAAGTCAACCCAAGGTTCCTCTTCCTCCTCTTGTTCCTCCTCTTCTTCTCCGTCTTTTTCCTTTTTTTTTGTT